AATAAGATGCCTGACAAAAGGGTTATTTTGATAGAATAAATCATGCAGGAAACTGCTCTTATTATACATTGTAGAATTAAACTACTCCGAGAACATCAAAAATTCCTGTGCTTCTTACACCAAAGTATAAAAAGATAAGCTAATCAAGCTAATAGGTTCATACCCTTTTTATGGAAGTAATAATCTTCCTCTTTTTAATTTTAAATAATCCTTCAAATTTTGTTTTCATATTATCTTTAATATCGGGTACAGTTATTTCAATTTCATCATCTTCATGACTTGGAATGTGAATAGGACTAGAAATAAATTTATTATCTTTTATTCCTATTATTAATAAAAATGGTAGTCCTTATGAAACTGAATCAGCAATAAAATACTTCCTAGTTCAAGCAATAGCATCTATTATATTTTTAATTGCAATTTTAATTAGAGAGATAATTGATTTTTCAATAGAATTATATTGCCCTTATTTAATTTCAAGAGCCCTTTTAATAAAAATAGGAGCAGCCCCATTCCATTTTTGATTCCCAGGAGTAATAGAGGGTATTAGATGAATAAATTGTTTTATCTTAATAACTTGACAAAAAATTGCACCTTTCATTTTAATTTCCTACAAATTAATAAATAATATATTAGTTATGGTAATTTTTATATCAACTCTCATTGGGTCAGTAGGAGGTTTAAATCAAAATTCAACACGAAAAATTATAGCATATTCTTCAATTGGTCATTTAGGATGAATAATTTCAGCTATAATAATTAGAAACAATTTATGGTTAATTTATTTTATAATTTATTCATTATTAAATATAGCTGTACTCTATTTATTCTATAATCAATCTATATATCAATTATCTCAAGCTTATTTTATCAAAAATAATGCTACAATTAAATTTTCAATAATAATTAGAATATTATCTCTCGGAGGTCTTCCTCCTTTTCTTGGATTTCTACCAAAATGATTAGTAATTCAAGGTCTGTCTTTACAATATTCATTTTTCATACTATTATTTATAGTTATAATAACTTTAATAACTTTATATTTTTATATACGAGTAATATTTAGAGCCTTTATATTTATGAGTCAAGAAAATAAATGGGCTAGAAATAAAAAATCAAATGAATTAATTATCTTATCAATAATAGTTTCAATTGTTGGTATTCCAATTACAACCTGAATAATGATATATTAAGATCTTATGTTAATAAAACATTTAACCTTCAAAGTTAATAATATAAGTAATAACCTTATAGGTCTTAGTAAATTTGTATTCACACCTTTAGAATTGCAGTCTAAAATCATACTTTGAATATAAGACCGGTAAAAGAGGTATTCCCTCCTATATAGATTTACAGTCTATCGCCTAAGTCTCGACCATCTTACCTAAATTATATTAAGGGGTCATAATATAATATTTAAGATATTGCGACGATGGCTATTTTCTACGAATCATAAGGATATTGGAACCTTATACCTAATCTTCGGAGCCTGAGCAGGAATAATTGGAACTGCTTTAAGTGTATTAATTCGAATTGAACTTGGTCAGCCCGGTTCTTTAATTGGAGATGACCAAATTTATAATGTAATTGTTACTGCACATGCATTTGTAATAATTTTCTTCATAGTAATACCTATTATAATTGGTGGATTCGGAAATTGACTTGTACCATTAATACTAGGGGCACCAGATATAGCATTCCCACGACTTAATAACATAAGTTTTTGACTTTTACCCCCTTCATTCACCCTTTTATTAGCAAGTAGAATGGTTGAAAGTGGGGCAGGTACTGGATGAACTGTATACCCTCCTCTTGCAGGGGCAATTGCCCACGCAGGAGCATCAGTAGATTTAACAATTTTCTCACTACATTTAGCAGGGGTATCTTCTATTTTAGGAGCAATTAATTTTATCACTACAGTAATTAATATAAAGTCACCTGGAATAAAGCTGGATCAAATACCTTTATTTGTATGAGCAGTAGTAATTACTGCAGTTTTATTACTATTATCCTTACCAGTTTTAGCAGGTGCTATTACTATGCTATTAACAGACCGTAATATTAATACATCATTTTTTGATCCTGCGGGAGGAGGAGATCCTATTTTATATCAACATTTATTCTGATTCTTTGGTCATCCAGAAGTTTACATTCTAATTCTTCCAGGGTTTGGCATAATTTCACATATCATTGCCCAAGAAAGAGGAAAAAAGGAAACTTTTGGAGTTCTGGGAATAATCTATGCAATAGTAGCAATTGGGATTTTAGGATTTGTAGTATGAGCTCATCATATATTCACAGTTGGAATGGATGTAGATACACGAGCATATTTTACCTCAGCAACTATAGTAATTGCTGTTCCAACAGGAATTAAAATTTTCAGATGATTAGCAACTCTTCATGGAACACAATTTTCTTATAGTCCTTCATTATTATGAGCTTTAGGGTTCGTATTTTTATTCACAATTGGAGGACTTACAGGAGTAGTTTTAGCAAATTCTTCAATTGATATTGCCCTTCATGACACATATTATGTTGTAGCACACTTTCATTATGTATTATCCATAGGAGCAGTATTTGCAATTATAGGAGGACTTGTTCAATGATTTCCTTTATTTACAGGAGTAACATTGAATAATCATATATTAAAGATTCAATTCCTAATTATATTTATTGGGGTAAATTTAACATTCTTTCCCCAACATTTCTTGGGTTTAAGAGGAATACCTCGGCGATATTCAGACTACCCAGATGCCTACACTGCATGAAATATTGTATCATCTCTAGGTAGTACTATCTCATTATTTGGAGTAATTATATTAATTTATATTATATGAGAAGCTCTTGTAACCCAACGACAAGTTATCAGCACTTTAAACGTTAATACTTCTATTGAATGATATCAAAAGCTACCTCCTATAGAACATAGTTATGCAGAACTGCCAATCCTATTAAAGTTTTAATGTGGCAGACAAGTGCCATGGATTTAAGCTCCATTTATAAAGGCTTCTAACCTTTCATTAAAAATGGCAACGTGAGCTCAATTAAATTTTCAAGATGCAGCATCCCCTATAATAGAACAACTTCATTATTTTCATGATCACACTATAATAGTACTGGTGATTATTACGGTACTAGTAGCCTATGTAATAGGAGCAATGTTTTTTAATCAAGACATTAATCGTAATCTATTAGATGGTCAAAAGATCGAAACAGCATGAACAATTCTACCTGTATTTGTATTAGTAATTATTGCTATACCCTCCTTACGATTACTTTATTTATTAGATGAAGTAAGAGAACCATCAATTACCCTAAAAACAGTAGGCCATCAATGATACTGAAGTTATGAATATTCAGATTTCAAACATGTTGAATTTGATTCCTATATAATCCCTTACAATGAAATAGAAAGAAGAGGATTCCGAGTATTAGAGGTAGATAATCGAACAACACTACCTATAAAAACCCAAGTACGAATCTTAATTACAGCAGCAGATGTCTTACATTCATGAACTGTACCTGCACTAGGTATTAAGGTTGATGCTACTCCTGGACGACTAAACCAAACAAGATTTTTTATTAATCGTCCAGGTCTTTTTTTCGGACAATGTTCAGAAATTTGTGGGGCAAATCACAGATTTATACCTATTATAATTGAAAGAGTTAATATTAAATCATTTATTAACTGAATTCAAAATATAAGTGAAGCATCATTGGATGGCTGAAAGTAAGCATTGGTCTCTTAAATCAAAATATAGTAAACAACGAATTACTTCCAATGAAGAAATTAGTTAAAACATAACATTAACTTGTCAAGTTAAAATTATTTATTAAATAGATATTTCTTAATCCCTCAAATAGCACCAATAAGATGATTAATATTATTTATATTTTTTTCAGCAATATTATTAATAATTAATATATTAAATTATTATTTATATAGTCCAAAGATAAACATTAAAAAGGAATCAAAGGAAATAAGTTTCAAACCTAGTAACTGAAAATGATAACAAATCTATTTTCTGTATTTGATCCCACTACATCCATATTTAATATATCTTTAAATTGAATTTCAACTATAATTGCTATTATCATAATACCTATAATATTTTGATTAATTCCTACACGAATAACAATTATATGAAATATAATTATTACAACTTTACATAATGAATTTAAAACATTATTAGGTACTAACAGCTTAAATGGAACAACATTTATATTTATTTCAGTATTTTCCTTAATTCTTTTTAACAATTTCATAGGATTATTTCCTTACATTTTTACTAGTACTAGTCATTTAGTATTTACATTAACTTTATCCTTACCTTTATGAATTAGATTCATAATTTATGGATGACTAAACCATACTCAACACATATTTGCTCATTTAGTACCACAAGGTACACCACCAGTACTTATGCCTTTTATAGTATGTATTGAAACTATTAGAAATCTAATTCGTCCTGGTACTCTAGCCGTGCGATTAGCTGCTAATATAATTGCAGGACATTTATTAATAACTTTATTAGGTAATACAGGGCCTTCACTTTCATATTCAATTCTATCAGTTTTAATTGTAACTCAAATTGCTCTATTAACTCTAGAATCTGCAGTATCTATTATTCAATCCTACGTATTTGCTGTACTCAGTACTCTTTACTCTAGAGAAGTAAACTAATGTCTAATCATAATAATCATCCTTATCACTTAGTAGATCAAAGACCATGACCTTTAACGGGAGCAATTGGAGCAATAATAATAACTACAGGAATAGTAAAATGATTTCATACATATAATAATGATTTATTAATCATTAGCACTTCAGTATTAATTTTGACCATAATCCAGTGATGACGAGATGTAACTCGTGAAGGTACCTTCCAAGGATTACATACTTACCCAGTAGTAATTGGATTACGATGAGGAATAATTTTATTCATTACATCAGAAGTTTTATTTTTTGTATCATTTTTCTGGGCCTATTTTCATAGAAGTTTATCTCCTACTGTAGAAATTGGAAGAATGTGACCTCCAAAGGGAATCTCACCATTTGACCCTATATCTATTCCAATACTTAATACTTCAATTTTACTGGCATCAGGAGTTACAGTTACATGAGCTCATCATAGTTTAATACAAGGTAATCATTCACAAGCAATACAAGGATTATTTTTTACAGTATTATTAGGAATTTATTTCACAATTTTACAAGCATATGAATATATTGAAGCACCTTTTACAATTGCAGACTCTGTATATGGGTCAACATTTTTTATAGCAACAGGTTTCCATGGTATTCATGTCATTATTGGTACCTTATTCTTATCAGCATGTTTATTACGACATTCAATAAAGCATTTCTCAGAATCCCATCATTTTGGATTTGAAGCAGCAGCATGATATTGACATTTCGTAGATGTAGTTTGACTATTCTTATATATTTCAATTTACTGATGAGGTAGATATTTATCTAATATAAAAGTATATTTGACTTCCAATCAAAAAGTCTGAACATTTCAGGATAAATAATTAATATTATTATAATTATTAGATTTATATTAATTCTTATTACTACCGTAATTATACTTTTAGCTTCTATTTTATCAAAAAAAAGAATTATTGACCGAGAAAAAAGATCACCTTTTGAATGTGGATTTGATCCATTTAATAAATCACGAATTCCGTTTTCACTACGATTTTTTTTAATTGCAGTTATTTTCTTAATTTTTGATGTGGAAATTGCAATTTTATTACCTATAATTGAAAGACTAAATTCATCAAGAATTATATCTTGAGGATTAGTATCTATCACTTTTATTGTAATTTTATTAGTAGGACTTTACCATGAGTGAAATCAAGGAGCACTTGAATGATCAAATTAGGATAATAGTTAAGTATAACATTTGATTTGCATTCAAAAAGTGTTGATTCATTCAACTTATCTTAAATAGAAAGCGAAAATTGCAATCAGTTTCGACCTGATCACCTTGGTGTCAAAATCACCTCTATTTAATTAACTGAAGCCAAAATAGAGGCATATCACTGTTAATGATAAAAATGAAAAATATTTCCAGTTAAAAGAGTATGTTGGTCAAAATGAAGCTGCTAACTTCTATTTTTAGCGGTTTAATTCCGTTTATACTCTTATTTATGTAGTTTATAAAAACATTACATTTTCAATGTAAAAATAAAAGATAACTTTTCATAAATATTCAGAGGTCTTTTGACCTTCATAACAGCTTCAATGTTACACTTTAAAATAAGCTATCTGAATAATAATATAATATTAAAAAGAGGAATCAAATGAAAAATAATAATAAGTAAGACTTTAAAAAATTGTTTTGATAACTTTGAACAAACATCGTTAAATTCTTAAAAATAGAATAAATACCTTGTGCTCCAAAATATTCACATCAACCTTGATCAAAACTCTTCAAAAAATGCCCTCCTGAATACAAAGGGTAAATATAAGAGCCTCGAGTACTTAAATAAGGTATGAATCATATACTACCTAAAAATGAAGAAATAAACTTTAAATTAAATGATATTAAAACAGAGGAATAATAAAAGATAGATAATTGATACCCTATAAAACCTCCTACAACACTTACAATTAAAGCTATAGTCTTATAAAATAGAGGTATACAGATTATTGAAGGAACCTTAAATAAAATTCATCTTAATATACTTCCACCAATAATTGCTATAAATACCATAAAAAATATTCCCTTTAACATAAATCATCCTTCATCAATGATACCATTACATCTCATATAATTAAAAGGCCCTCTTATAACATAATAAATTAAACGAAAAGTATAACAAGCAGTTAAACCAGTAGAAAAAAAATAAAGAAAAAATCTAACTAAATTCAAGTTAGATATTAAACATAATTCCAAAATTAAATCCTTAGAATAAAACCCAGCTAGAAAAGGAAAACCACATAAAGCCAAATTAGAGACCACAAAACATGCAGAAGTTAAAGGAAAAAATATAATTAATCCTCCTATAAAACGAATATCTTGACAATCTCCTAAATTATGAATAATTACTCCAGCACACATAAATAATAAAGCCTTAAATAGAGCATGAGTTAATAAATGAAAAAATGCTAATTCAGGATAGCCCATAGATAAAATTCTTATCATTAATCCAAGTTGTCTCAGAGTTGATAAAGCAATAATTTTTTTCAAATCGAACTCATAATTGGCACCTATACCAGATATAAATATTGTTATTCCTCCTACCAAAAGTAAATACTTACCCACACCACTATTAACTAAAAGATAATTAAAACGAATTATTAAATAAACCCCTGCAGTTACAAGTGTTGAAGAATGGACTAAAGATGAAACAGGAGTAGGAGCTGCTATGGCAGCAGGTAATCAAGAAGAAAAAGGAATCTGAGCACTCTTAGTTATTGCTGCAAAAGCCATTAAACAAGAAATTATTAAACCTTCAAAATCATTAATTATATAGTTTAAATAAAATACATAATTTCAGCTCCCATAATTTAATATTCAAGCAATTCCTAGCAAGAAAGCCACATCACCTAAACGATTTGATAAAACTGTCAGCATCCCAGCTCTATAAGACTTAAAATTTTGATAATAAATAACTAATAAATAAGAAATAAGTCCTAATCCATCTCATCCAAGTAAAATAGAAATTAAATTAGGACTAATAATTAAAAACATTATTGATAATACAAACATTAAAACCAAAAGAATAAAACGTGAAATATAAGGATCTCCTTCCATATAATTATGACTATAAAAAATAACTATACTGGAAATAAATAAAACAAATCCTATAAAAATTAATGATATTCAATCTAATAATAAAGTCATTACAACATTTATAGAATTTAAAGAAATAACTTCTCATTCAATAAAAATAGTAATATCTAATAAACAAAAATAAATACCAGTAAATAAATTTAATAAAGAAAGTATAAATAAAAAAACAAAACTAATAAAACAAATATTTAAACGTCAATTAATTACTTAAAGTACAAAATACATCCTTGATGCCACAAATCAAAATTTTAAATTAAACTATTTAAGTAATTTACAACCAATTAAAAAATAAATCTCTTTTTAAAATAATATAATTCAAAGGTAGCCAGTGTAATAATAGTAATAAATATTCACGATAATAACCAGAATTACAACTATATAATAAAGAAAATATTTTACCATGCTGGGTATATCTATATATATATAAAGTATATGCTGCTCTAAAAAAAGACAAAAAAATAATGGAAATCATTGTAATATTTCTTCATCTCAAAATACTATTTAATAATCTAATTTCACCAAGTAAATTTATACTAGGAGGAGCAGCCATATTACAAGAACTTAGTAAAAATCATCACAAACAAAGTCTTGGTATAAGATTAATTAACCCCTTATTAACAAAGAATCTACGACTACTTAATCGTTCATAAGTTATATTGGCCAAGCAAAACAAACCTGATGAACATAATCCGTGAGCGAGTATTAATATATAAGAACCTCTTAAACCCCAATAAGTTAAAGTTATAAGACCAGCCAAAACAATACCTATATGAGCTACAGAAGAGTAAGCAATTAAAGACTTCAAATCAACTTGACACAAACAAATTAGTCTAACAATTACTCCTCCCAATAAACTAATACCAATTCAGATATAATTAAACTTCACACCTATTAATCTAATGAAAGAAAAAACACGTAGTAAACCATAACCTCCTAACTTAAGTAAAACCCCAGCCAAAATTATTGATCCAGAAATAGGAGCCTCAACATGTGCCTTAGGAAGTCATAAATGGAAAATAAATATCGGCATTTTAACTAGAAAGGCCAATAATAAAGAAAGATACATATATTCATTAAAAGAAACACCATCACAAAAAATAAATATATATATATTTAAAGTACTAAATGAATTATAAACATTAAAGATTGAAATTAATAAAGGTAAAGAAGCAAAAAGTGTATAAAATAATAAATAAATTCCTGCTTGCAGGCGTTCAGGCTGATAACCTCAACCCAAAATCAGAAAAAAAGTCGGAATCAAGGAACTTTCAAAAAATAAATAAAACATAAATAAATTAACTCTTATAAAAGTAAATAATAAAAATAATAATAAAAACAAAATTATTAATATAAAAAAGTTAACAAAATTTTTGTTCAAATAAATATTAGAACTGGATAGCAACATCAAAGAACAAATTCAAAAACTAAGAAAAATTAGACCATAACTAAGAATATCATAACCAAAATAATAACCAAAATTGCAAAAGGAAAAAACCATATACCCTTCAATTAAAAATATAAAAGACACAATAAATAAAAGCACTGTAAAAAATCAATAATTTATACAAAAACAAAGAGGGGTCATAAAAATAATATAAAAAATAAACTTTAACATTGTAATATATTAAAAGAATTAAAATAATCGTTACCATGACTACGAATTATTGAAACTAAAATACCCAATCCCAAAGCACCTTCACAAACACCAAAAGTCAAAAAATATATTAAAAAATACAATTCAAAATAAAATAATAGAATAAAAAATATATAAAAAAACAATCTAAGAACAATAAATTCCAAACTCAAAAGAGTAGACAATAAATGCTTTCGCTTAGAAACAAAAGACCATAAACCTCTTAAAATAAAAATATAAAAAATATAATTATAATATATCAACATTAGTTTTAGTAGTTTATCAAAATACTGGTCTTGTAAACCAGAGTAGAGTAATTACTCCTTAAACTCTCAACCGCCCCCCCCCTTTTTTTTTAATCAGAGAAAGATATGATACCCATCTTTAATCTCCAAAATTAAAATTTTAATTAAACTATTCTCTGAATCAGACAAATTATATCTGTAATATTAATAATTTTAAACAGCTTAATATTTTCTTCCATGATACATCCAATAAATATAGGAATCACACTATTAATTCAGACTATTATAATAGCTATTTTAATAGGTCTTATATCTTATTCATCATGATTCTCATATATTTTATTTTTAGTTTTTCTAGGAGGTATATTAGTATTATTTATTTATATAACAAGAATTGCATCCAATGAAATATTTAAAAAAAGAAATTATATATATTCAATTATTATTATAATAATAATTGTATTATCAATAATTATTATATTTTTAGACCCTTTTATATTTAATATAAATATAAATGATTCTTTTATACATAATACTAACTTACCTACAATAGTTATATCTCCTTTATATAATAATCCCATTTCATTGATTACAGTATTTATAGTATTATATTTACTTCTAACATTAATTGTTATTGTTTCATTAACTAAATTTAATAAAGGACCTTTACGTCCAATAAACTAATGAATAAACCATTACGAATTCAACATCCTTTATTTAAAATTGCTAATAATGCTCTAGTAGATTTACCTACTCCATCAAATATTTCTATTTGATGAAATTTTGGTTCCTTACTGGGCTTATGTTTAATTATTCAAATCTTAACAGGTCTATTTTTAGCTATACATTATACAGCAAATATTGATATAGCTTTTTTTAGAGTAAATCATATTTGCCGAGATGTAAATTATGGGTGAATTCTACGAACTATGCACGCAAATGGCGCTTCCTTCTTTTTTATTTGTATTTATTTACATATTGGACGTAATATTTATTATGGTTCTTATAACTATATTCACACGTGAAGAGTAGGTGTTTTAATTCTCTTTTTAGTTATAGCAACAGCTTTTATAGGATATGTACTACCTTGAGGACAAATATCATTTTGAGGAGCTACAGTTATTACCAACCTATTATCTGCTATTCCCTATTTAGGAATCACTTTAGTACAATGAGTATGAGGAGGATTTGCAGTAGATAATGCAACTTTAACTCGATTTTTTACATTCCATTTTGTTCTACCTTTTATTGTTGCAGCTGCAACAATAGTACACTTATTATTTCTTCACCAGACTGGCTCAAATAACCCAATTGGGGTTAATAGTGATAGAGATAAAATTCCCTTTCATCCTTATTTTTCCTGAAAGGATATTGTAGGCTTCTTAGTTATAGTAATAATATTAATTATATTATCATTAATTAATCCTTATTTATTAGGGGACCCTGATAATTTTATTCCCGCAAACCCTTTAGTGACCCCCGTTCATATTCAACCAGAATGATATTTCTTATTCGCTTATGCAATTTTACGTTCAATCCCTAATAAATTAGGAGGAGTAATTGCATTAGCAATATCTATTGCCATTCTTTTTATTATACCTTTAATAAAGAGAAAATTTCGAGGTTTACAATTTTATCCTTTAAATCAAATTTTATTTTGAAGAATAGTATCAATTGTAATTCTATTAACATGAATTGGTGCACGGCCTGTTGAAGACCCTTATATCATTACAGGACAAATCCTAACAGTATTATATTTCTTATTTTATATTATCCACCCCTTAATAATAAAGTTATGAGATAGTTTATTAGAATAACTAATAAGCTTTTAGAAGCAAGTATTTTGAAAGTACAAGAAAAGGAATAAATCCCTTATTAGTTTTACTAAAAATTATACATTAAATATAAAGGGAAATTAGTATAATTTTTATCCCAGAAAAGAAAATCAAATAATTTAAAGAAACTGGTAAGAAACTCTTTCAAGCTAAATATATTAACTTATCATAACGGTATCGAGGTAAAGTTCCCCGAACTCAAATAAATATAAAAGACACCATAACCAATTTTAAAATAAAAAATAAAGAGTAAAAATCCCCTCCTAAAAATAATACTACAAATAATATTCTTATAAATAAAATACTTGCATATTCTGCCATAAAAATTAATGCAAATCCTCCTCTTCTATATTCAATATTAAATCCTGACACTAGTTCAGACTCCCCTTCAGCAAAATCAAAAGGAGTTCGATTAGTTTCTGCCAATCTAGAAGCAAACCAAACAATTATTAAAGGAAAAGTAATAAATAAAAATCAAAGATACATCTGATATGAATTAAAACTAGATAAATTATACCCTCCAGATAAAATAATAAAAGAAATTAAAATCAAAGCTAATCTTACTTCATAGGAAATAGTTTGAGCAACAGCACGTAAACCTCCTAATAAAGCATAAATAGAATTAGAAGATCAACCAGCAATTATTACAGTGTATACCCCAACTCTTGTACAACAAAGAAAAAATAATAGTCCTAATTCAAAGTCATACAAACCAAAATAAAAAGGTATAATAGATCAAATTAATAAAGAAATAAATAATCTAACAATTGGAGAAAAATAATAAGGTAAATAATTAGAAACCATAGGAAAAGTTTGCTCCTTAGTAAATAACTTAATAGCATCAGAAAAAGGCTGAACAATTCCACAATAACCTACCTTATTTGGACCCTTACGAATCTGAATATATCCTAAAACCTTCCGCTCCAATAAGGTTAAAAAGGCAACACCCACTAATACACAAATAAATAAAATAAGCCCTTCAAATAATAACAATAATAAATCATTGAGTTGCAAGTACTATTTGTAAGATAATCTTACATTTATGAATTCTAAATTCATGGCACTTGTCTGCCAAAATAGTTAATATTAATCAAATAAATAAAAATTATTTCACAATTTTGGTCCTTTCGTACTAAAAACTGATAAAAATTGGAGATAGAAACCGACCTGGCTTAAACCGGTCTGAACTCAGATCATGTAAGAATTTAAAGGTCGAACAGACCTATCAATTAAGCGGCTACACCTAATTATTATCTTAATCCAACATCGAGGTCGCAAGCCCATCCTGTAAATATGAACTCTGGAGGAGGATTACGCTGTTATCCCTAAGGTAACTTAGTCTAATAATCAATAATAATGGATCTAATACTCATAAATCAATGTTAATTAAATAAAAAAGTTATTTATATATTTTTGTCACCCCAACAAAACACAAAATTAAATAAAGATATTAATATAAAAATATTTATTTAATTACATGTAAAGCTCTATAGGGTCTTCTCGTCTTCCAATAAGATTTTAGCTTTTTAACTAAAAAATTAAATTTTAAAACAAATAAAATGAGACAGTCAATTCCTCGTTAAACCTTTCATTCCAGCCCTCTATTAAAAGACTAATGATTATGCTACCTTTGCACGGTCAGTATACCGCGGCCGTTAAAATTATCACTGGGCAGGTCAGACCTTAAATTAAATTCAAAAGGACATGTTTTTGATAAACAGGCGAGAATTATATTTGCCGAGTTCCTTATTTTATCATTTAAATATTTATATTAAATATACAATATTTTATACTAATTTAATCATTATTTCTCAAAGCAAAAAATTCACTTTGATATTTTAATAATATACTAAAAACAATAAAATTAATTAATAGTAAATATAAGTTATAACACACTTTCTAATGATGGATAATTTTAACCCTACAATAATTAATTAACTAAAACTTTTATAAAATAATATAGAGCTTATCCCCTATAATATTTACTTCAATAAATAATTTTTATATTAATGAAAAAATTAAATAATGAATATAAATTAAATTTATTTCTTAAAAAACTAGATACCTTCAAAAACGAATAAAATTTCTTCCCTAACCTTTATTATTAATAATTATTCAACATTAAATAAAATAATAGGTTAGCTCTTTTGAAATCGAGATAAAAATATAAATTATTTTAATAGATTAACCCTGATACAAAAGGTACTGCAAATAAAACATACTTTTAATAAAATAAATTATAAATTATTTCATCTATTCCTTCACAGTACTAATTTACTATAACAATAAAAGTTTTTCTTTAAATTTACTACACAAAAAGATTTTTCTCAAAAAAAATAAAACAATACAAGTAAGATTATATTTATCAAATTAAACTGAATTGCACAGTTAAATTTTCAGTGTAAATGAAATACTTTCTATCAAGTTCTAATTTGTTTACTTTCTAGGTACACCTTCCAGTACACCTACTATGTTACGACTTATCTTATTTTAAAATAAGAGCGACGGGCGATGTGTGCATATTTTAGAGCCATAATCAAACTAGTAAAGGATTAATTTTACTTTTAAATCCACCTTCATGATAAAAATAACAATATCAATCCATATAAATAATTTTATTGTAACCCATCTCTACTTGCCCATAAATTGCACCTTGACCTGACATATTATATTTAGTATTTCCTGAATATTAACTCTAAAAAGATACTCTGATGACGGAGGTATACAAAATGAAAACAAAAACAAGTAATTACCTATCGTGGATTGTCAATTACAGGACAGGTTCCTCTAAAAAGAATAAAATACCGCCAAATTCTTTGGGTTTCAAGAACATAACTATTACTACCCAGGTTAATTTTTACATTTAAAATAAAAGGGTATCTAATCCTTGTTTATTAAATAAATTTCACAGCTTCAAAATATATCATTAAAATAATATTAAAATTTCACCTAAAAATATTATAATTAAGAAATAATTAATTTTAACTGTTAACCCAATAATATTCACTTTCCTCTCACGTATAACCGCGGTGGCTGGCACGATTTTTACCGAAAATTTATAGATTACTATATCCAACATTAGTTGACAAATAATAATTACCACTACAAACTGTATTTAAAAATTACAAAAATTATATATGGTATAACTATATAATGAACATTCAAGCAAGAATAAAACTTTAATTTCAAAATAAAAAATAGTTATCAAATCCTATATGATTGTACTTGTTACTTATTATAATATAAATAGTAGAAAAATAAACGATTTTTCCCCTCCTTTTTTTACCGATTAAAGGAGGGGTCATTATCCTTTAATCTTTAATTAAAAAAAACCAATTTTTTATCCATTAATTATGTCATGATCATTGTATTAATATGTATTTTTAATAGTATGTTATTTTAATTTTAATATCATTATTTATTCAAGTAAAATATTATTCTCAGTTAATATCTAATTATTGGTAAGATAGATTAATTTAAAGGTGATATATTTAATTATATAATAAATACTTATATTAATATAAATATATTATATAATTATTTATTTATCTACAAAAATTAATATCTAATTATTGGTAAGATAATACTAATGTCTTTATCAAGAAGGATGTAAACTTAAATATTGAATGAACCAAAATATTATTTTTTTTCATATAAA